CGTAGTATGGGGAAGAAGTGGACTCTAGGGGTACTACTAATTGAATAATCGATTGAGTGATCGAATTGTATCAATCGTTTAATTGATCGTTTTGCGAAACTAAAAAAAAAAAAAAAGATTCCTTGGTTTCGTTTTCTTTTATTTTTATTTTTTTATTTTTTTATATATAGTTAATATATGCCCATACCCATACTATTTTTCCTCCATTAATTCTTTCGATGGATCTCAGGACTTATATATATATATATTTAGTTTATTTTTATTATATATAAATAAATATATATTATATATAAATCTAATTATTAATATAAATCTATATATTAAGTTATAAGTTATAAGAAGCCTAGGAATTAGAAGAGTTGGCCTTGGATTATTTTGGATTGATCGAAACCCATACAAGTAGATGTAGCGAAAAAAAAAAGAAATAGAATTAGACTGCTATTTCGATGTATATGTATTAGATGTACATCTAATACATGTACATATTGTAAATTGATCTATATCTATATAAAACCATATCTGTATACAACTTTATATGATAAAATTTATATGATCATACTATATATGATCATACTATTTATATGATAATAAATTTATATGATAAAAATATACAATACTATCTAGTGTGGTAGAAAGAACTATATATAATATAGTTCTTTCTACCACACTATCTCAGATACTTATGATTCCAGCCAAATCGTTTCATTTAAAACTTGGAGTTTTAATCCCTTTCTTTTATTTCTTCAATCATTGATAAGAACTAATAATCCAACCAAGTTTCAGTTAAATTAATCATTTTGACTGACTGTTTTTACGTAGATGATAAGTAAAAAAGCAGTAGGAACTAGAATGAACAGTGCAGTAGCAATAAATGCGAGAATATTGACTTCCATAATCTCATTGTTTTTTTTACTTCGCAATAACTCGGGATCTAATCCCATAGAGATAAGAAATTTTACTCCTGTCAATTCAATGGGATGAATTGAATTCTGATGATACTGAATCGGATCAATATTATGAATAACAATATCTGATCTATCAAATCGATTCATCGTCGAGAATTGAATAGTATAACATAAGAAAATCTTTTATTTTATCCATACTAAATCCGAAATGGGATTCTTTATTGGATCAGGAATTCCATTGAATTTTTCATCCCTTTTTCCACTTTTTTCTTTTCCATAACCTACTGTCTTTGTCTTCCTTATACAACTCTCTTTCCTTATACTTATACATACAATTATGAGATATTATATGACCGGTATTCTATGGGTCACACAGATCCAAACAGTAGAAGTGAGATGGAAAAAAGGACGGGTGTTAAGTAGAAAGGATCTAATATTCCAACAAATTTACTAAAAAGGGGCGTTGCTTGGTCTTTTATTTTATTAGTATAGTATCTCTTCTTCTTTCTTGGATTGAGACTAGAACACATACATCAAAAATTCAGTGTGCAATTTGCATGAGAATAGATAGATTGTTTCCAATTAGTCATTGAGGATACACAAACAAAGTCGAGGTAATTATGTTAAGTTCATTGTGTATCGTACAATAAACGAATACAATTTGTGTATGTACTCCCGGTAAAAATAGGGGAACTCTATTCCATTTCATTGTTCAAGAACAATTGAAAAAGAAAGTCAGACGAGTATGGTATCTATTAAAATACTGAATATAGTAATGCCACCGATTGTACCAACTTACATATGTCTCCCCTTATCAATCGGTATTAGTGAAAGAAATTGAAATTCCCGTACTTGTCTGATGATAAATGCGAAACAAAAAACAAAAGAAATAAGGATCCCCGCTGGGGATTAGATCTTGCTACCTGTCCCCCCTTTCACAGAAAATGGGGAGATGAATTGATAAATTTATCGGATCCTAGTTCGGGACTGACGGGGCTCGAACCCGTAGCTTCCGCCTTGACAGGGCGGTGCTCTGACCGATTGAACTACAATCCCAGCAAGGTGTATGGCATACATATTCTTACTAGTTTGATAAGAACATTCTATTCGTTGTGTTGTAACAGAAACACGAATGATATACTGAATATCCACATGGATATGGAATATAGTGAGAGCGACACGGATTACTAGTAACGAGTGGTTATTTTATTGCCAAAAAAATAGATAATCAATTTCTCAATGAGAAAAAGAACTATTTTTATTTTTATGATACTTAATCTTAATTAAGTATCATTAATCTAGATCGTTAGAAAAATCAGAACGAATGAGAAAAACATGGATAGAGAAAAAATTGACTCTTTCTCTTCATTTCTACGGATCAGGCATTTCTGTTTCTGGAGGACAAATTGGTTATTTCATATTCATGGAGCAACGAATTATTGGGCCGAGCTGGATTTGAACCAGCGTAGACATATCATCAACGAATTTACAGTCCGTCCCCATTAACCGCTCGGGCATCGACCCAGGAAGAATTAATTCTAGATTTATTGATAATCTATGATCAACTTCCTCTCTACCCCCAGGGGAAGTCGAAT